GTAAGCTGTGATACGTTCACTAAAAAAAAATCCTTTTGTAGCCAATCATTTATTAAGAAAAATTGACAAGCTTAATAAAAAAGCAGAAAAAGAAATAATCGTAACTTGGTCCCGTGCATCTACCATTATACCCACAATGATCGGCCATACGATTGCTGTTCATAATGGTAAGGAGCATTTGCCTGTTTATATAACAGATCGTATGGTAGGTCACAAATTGGGAGAATTTGTACCCACTTTGAATTTCCAAGGACACGCAAAAAGCGATAATAGATCCCGTCGTTAATCTTATTTTAAAAAACATATAGATAGATACTTATGATTCATTAGTAGGAGAGAAACCTTATGCTAAGGAAGAAAAAGAAAAAAACAGAAGTATACGCTTTGGGTCGACATATATCTTTATCCGCTGACAAAGCAAGAAGAATAATTGATCAAATTCGCGGACGTTCCTACGAGGAAACACTTATGATACTAGAACTCATGCCCTATAAAGCATGTTATCCTATTTTCAAATTGGTTTATTCTGCAGCAGCAAATGCTAGTTTCAATCTGGGTTCTGACGAAGCCAATTTAGTAATTAGTAAAGCTGAGGTTAACGAGGGTACTACCGTGAGGAAATTAAAACCCCGGGCTCGAGGGCGTAGTTATGCGATAAAAAAAGCTACCTGTCATATAACTATTGTAGTGAAAGATATATCTTTAGATGAATATGAATATATATCCTTCTATTCGTTAAAAAACCCTAGATGGAAAAAGACAACTATGGTATATGATGATGCGTATAATAGTGAGGTAGTATGGGACAAAAAATAAATCCACTTGGTTTCCGACTTGGTACAACCCAAAGTCATCATTCCCTTTGGTTTGCACAACCAAAAAATTATTCTGAGGGTCTACAAGAAGATCAAAAAATACGAAATTTTATCAAAAATTATGTTCAAAAGAATATGAGAATATCCTCCGGTGCCGAGGGAATTGCCCGCATAGAGATTCAAAAAAGAATCGATTTGATCCAGGTCATAATCTTTATGGGATTCCCGAAGTTATTAATCGAAAGTAGACCGCGAGGAATCGAAGAATTACAGATGAATCTACAAAAAGAATTTCATTATGTGAACCGAAAACTTAACATTGCTATCACAAGAATTGCAAAACCTTATGGAAATCCTAATATTCTTGCCGAATTTATAGCCGGACAATTAAAGAATAGAGTTTCATTTCGAAAAGCAATGAAAAAGGCTATTGAGTTGACTGAACAAGCGGATACAAAAGGAATTCAAGTACAAATTGCAGGGCGTATCGACGGGAAAGAAATTGCACGTGTCGAATGGATCAGAGAAGGTAGGGTTCCCCTACAAACCATTCGAGCTAAAATTGATTATTGTTCCTATACAGTTCGGACTATCTATGGTGTATTAGGCATAAAAATTTGGATTTTTATAGACAAGGAAGAGGAATAACAAAACTTTCATTGTTTTTCCGTCGATAGAACAAAAAGGGGGAAACTCATTCATTCTTTTTCTGGCCAATCAACGAAATTCCGAATTCTTTAATTCTATAGGGTTGAATAAAAATTAGATTGACCTTTTGCTTTGATATAATTGCTATGCTTAGTGTGTGACTCGTTGGTTTTAGGAGGTTGGGATTAAAAAAAGACCGGCCCAGTAGTATGAAAACCAATCCATCGCTTCATATTATCTGGATCTAAAGAACCTGTCAAGATATGCCAAATTGGTCATATCTTTGTAGCAACTGAAATTTTTTTACAATTAAACTTTAATTAATTCTAAGTTTAAAACAAAATACAGAACAACAATGTGGATAAATGGAAGGGTGAGAGAAAGAAATAAAAAAAATATCAATGATATAGAATTCCAATATGTAAGGTCTATGAGTCCTCTCATAAAAGACAGTGTAATAAAGCATCAATACTAATTGATTCATCCATAATGAAATATTAAATGAATCCTTCTTATAGAAGAAAAAACTCAAGAGCTTCGAGCCAATAAAGACTAAGAAGATTGACTCAAGGATAAATTGGATTAGAAGCTTCGTTGTAGAATTCTGACCTAACCATTTAGTACGAAGTGGTGGGGACGAAGGAACCTGTGAATGCAAAAGATTTTATTGAACAAATGAATCTTAATGATTCACTCGTTGGGATGGCGAAATGAACCAGAAATAAATTCATCTATTCGGAGAAATGACGAACAAGTGCTAGGACTTAAATAGAGATTGCAAGAGTCAATATTCGCCCGCGATAATTTTTTTGAATTTGGATTGGTAAACCTGGATAAAGGACAAAAGAAAATAAAGATTGAATAGGACGTTCCAAAAAAACGATTTTTTTATCAAATTTTTTATAAAAATGTTCTAATATCTATTCAAATTAATTGCAATTCCATTTTGAATCGCGAGGAGCTGGATGAGAAGAAACTCTCACGTCCAGTTCTGTAGTAGAGATGGACTTTCTAAACAACCATCAATTATAACCCCAAAAGAACTAGATTCCGTAAACAACATAGAGGACGAATGAAGGGAATATCTTACCGAGGTAATCATATTTGTTTCGGTAAATATGCTCTTCAGGCGCTTGAGCCTGCTTGGATCACATCTAGACAAATCGAAGCGGGTCGACGAGCAATGACACGAAATGCACGCCGTGGTGGAAAAATATGGGTCCGTATATTTCCAGACAAACCAGTTACAATAAGACCCGCCGAAACACGTATGGGTTCGGGGAAAGGATCACCTGAATATTGGGTAGCTGTTGTTAAACCGGGGCGAATACTATATGAAATGGGCGGAGTAACTGAAAATATAGCTAGAAGGGCTATTTTAATAGCAGCATCCAAAATGCCTATACGAACTCACTTTATTATTTCGGGATAAAAATGTAGAACCAACACAAATGAGTCTTGGGAATGAAAGAAAACCACAGGTTTATTTTTTTTTTGACAAACAATATTTCTTTTATTTTCTTCATCCTTTGCATTGGAAGAATAGACTCACAAATTCATATGATTCAACCTCAGACCCATTTAAATGTAGCGGATAACAGCGGGGCTCGGAAATTGATGTGTATTCGAATCATAGGAGCTAGTAATCGCCGATATGCTCATATTGGTGACGTTATTGTTGCTGTGATCAAAGAAGCAGTACCAAATATGCCCTTAGAAAAATCAGAAGTAGTAAGAGCTGTAATTGTTCGTACCTGTAAAGAACTAAAACGTGACAGCGGTATGATAATACGATATGATGACAATGCTGCAGTTGTGATTGATCAAGAAGGAAATCCAAAAGGAACTCGCATTTTTGGTGCAATCCCCCGCGAATTGAGACAATTCAATTTTACTAAAATAGTTTCATTAGCTCCCGAGGTATTATAAAATAAAATGGGATCTTGATATCTTTGGGATATTTGAAAAGAAATAGATTAATTTGTAGATTCTGTCTCACGCATATACCTTGAAAAATTCATATTCATAAACCAATAAAAAAACATGTTAATTAGATCCAACTTTTAGACACCCAAAATTTTACTTCATCATGGGTAGAGACACTATTGCTGAGATAATAACCTCTATACGGAATGCGGATATGGATAGAAAAAGAGTTGTTCGCATAGCATCTACTAATATTACCGAAAATATTGTTAAAATACTTTTCCGAGAGGGTTTTCTCGAAAACGTCAGAAAACATCGAGAAAAAAATAAAAACTTTTTGGTTTTAACCCTGCGACATAATAGAAAAAATAGGAAAAGACCCCATACCTGTAGAAATTTTTTAAATTTAAAACGGATCAGTCGACCTGGTCTACGAATCTATTCTAACTCTCAACGAATTCCTAGAATTTTAGGTGGAATGGGGATTGTAATTCTTTCTACTTCTCGAGGTATAATGACAGACCGGGAGGCTCGACTAGAAAGAATCGGCGGAGAAATTTTATGTTATATATGGTAATCCTTTTAATATCCAAATGGGATCCGAAACCTCTTCCTATTTGTAAAAAAAAAAAGGGGGGGTCAGTTGTCTAATATCCTTTCTCCTACATTAGTTGATACTTCAAGGGGGCTTTACCTGAAATGAAAGAACAAAAATGGATTCATGAGGGTTTAATTACCGAATCGCTTCCCAATGGTATGTTCCGGGTTCGGTTAGATAATGAAGATCTGATTATAGGTTATGTTTCAGGAAAGATCCGACGTAGTTTTATACGGATACTGCCAGGAGATAAAGTCAAAATTGAAGTAAGTCGTTATGATTCAACTAGAGGGCGTATAATTTATCGACTCCGAAACAAGGATTCGAAAGATTAGGTGGTTTTTATTCAATACGATTCGAGATGAAAAATTGTAAGAAACTTATTTTCTACCAAGAAGTAGATTCAGAATTAAGATAAGGAGTGACAAATATGAAAATAAGAGCTTCCGTCCGTAAAATTTGTGAAAAATGTCGACTAATCCGCAGACGGGGGCGCATTAGAGTAATTTGCTCTAACCCGAGACATAAACAAAGACAAGGATAATCCGACTCACCGAAGGACTAAACGTACAAATAAAGAATCTGTTTTGACATCAAATGGATATATTCCATATATTTCTGACTCATATTTATGAGATGCTACAATATGGCAAAAGCTATACCGAGAATTGGTTCACGTAGAAATGTACGTATTGGTTCACGTAAAAGTGGACGTCGAATACCAAAGGGAGTTATTCATGTTCAAGCAAGTTTCAATAATACTATTGTCACGGTTACAGATGTACGGGGTCGGGTCGTTTCCTGGTCCTCGTCCGGTACTTGTGGGTTCAAGGGTACGAGAAGGGGGACGCCCTTTGCCGCTCAAACTGCAGCGGCAAATGCTATTCGTACAGTAGTCGATCAAGGTATGCAACGAGCCGAAGTCATGATAAAAGGTCCCGGTCTTGGAAGAGACGCCGCATTACGAGCTATTCGTAGAAGTGGTATACTATTAACTTTTGTGCGGGATGTAA